TCCAGGTATTCTATAGTTCCTTCCGCGCCAATTGCCAATTCTCGGTCATTGAGATTCATGAGAGATTGGGATTAATATTTAGGGATAGATATTACCTCTCTTTTTCTCCTCTTTCAAATAAATTGAAATGATTGAAGTTTTTCTATTTGGAATCGTCTTAGGTCTAATTCCTATTACTTTGGCTGGATTATTCGTAACTGCATATTTACAATACAGACGCGGTGATCAGTTGGACCTTTGATTGAGTAACATCTTTTTTTTTTGATTGACCTCCTCCTTAATCTGCAGGGGGTCAAATTCAGGTTGCAGTTCAAGTTAGTGAAGTTGTTTTATTGTGATTCGACATTAAAAGAACAGAATCACGCTCTGTAGGATTTGAACCTACGACATCGGGTTTTGGAGACCCACGTTCTACCGAACTGAACTAAGAGCGCTTTCTTATGACAGCAGATACGACTGTCAAGAAAAGGATTCTTTTTGTACCCCCAATACATTTTGCATGCATTGCATATAGTATCATAAAATAAAAGATTATGTCCAATTTTCATCGATCTCAATTGACCCCTCGTTACTGGCCATAGGAAAAATAATAGGTAGGGATGACAGGATTTGAACCCGTGACATTTTGTACCCAAAACAAACGCGCTACCAAGCTGCGCTACATCCCTTTTAATTGTTGTACAGTGTCATTGTAGAGAATCCCTGTCTTGTTTTCCACATCGTTATTTCCTCTATCTATATACAATTTCTCTTGCCATTTCTTCTTTTTGGTCTCATATCTCATATAATAAAAGAATTATTTACATATGAAACCTAACGTATAAAAGAATTAATATTTATCGGTAATGCTCAGGAAGAGGGGGTCATCTTTTTCTGTTTTAGGTACAAGTGGATCTCATCTACCGGATCATTGTACATATCCATTTTAGTTAGGGATTCCGCGTACAAATACAAGTGATCTTTAACTACATATGCATCTGATCATATATGTATTCCAATAAAGAAGGAGGATTTTCAATGCGAGATATAAAAACATATCTCTCCGTGGCACCTGTGCTAACTACTCTATGGTTTGGGTCTTTAGCAGGTCTATTGATAGAGATCAATCGTTTATTCCCAGATGCGTTGGTATTCCCCTTTTTTTCATTCTAGTTACTGATATGGGAATGGATGAATGAAGAAGATTAGAGATACAATAAATTCTCTGTGACCAACCCCCCCCCTTTTTTTTCAGTTCTTTAGGATAGGAAGGAAAGAGAAAGAATAAAAGTGGATTGAACCTCAGTCAAACTCGGGTTCAGGATAGAATTAATAGAGGTAGAACAGAAATAGAAATGGGGGTCTAGGGCAGGCTGTTCGAGATCATATAAGATAGTAAATGAAATGCTGGGATTAGGAATAATGAATAGTTAGAAATAATTGTATTACTTATGATTTTATTACTTTATTGATTGCAACGAAATCTTTCATAATTGGATTTCGAGTTAGCAACCTATTTTCTATTTATTTTTCGTTCCTTTCTTCTTCTTCGGTTCGGATCGAAAATAGAAGAATTGAGTGAATCCAAAGGAGGTTCATGGCCAAGGGTAAAGATGTCAGAGGAATAGTTATTTTGCAATGTACCAGTTGTGTCCGAAATGATTTCAATAAAGAATCGCGAGGCACTTCCAGATATATTACTCAAAAGAATCGACACAATACACCTAGTCGATTGGAATTGAGAAAATTCTGTCCTTATTGTTACAAGCATACGATTCATGGGGAGATAAAGAAATAGATCGAACGGAACACGTGTACCATCCTTCCAAGGAACAGGAAGAAATTATATATATATAAACAAATCAAGTCCTATTTCGGTCGGATCCGAAATGAATGAAGAAATGGGATTTTAGAGATAAGGAATAAACCATGGATAAATCCAAGCGACTCTTTCGTAAATCCAAGCGATCTTTTCGTAGGCGTTTGCCCCCAATTGGATCGGGGGATCGAATTGATTATAGAAACATGAGTTTAATTAGTCAATTTATTAGTGAACAGGGAAAAATATTATCTAGACGAGTGAATAGATTGACCTTGAAACAACAACGATTAATTACTATTGCTATAAAACAAGCTCGTATTTTATCTTCGTTACCTTTTCTTAATAATGAGAAACAATTTGAGAAAACCGAGTCGATCCCTAGAACTACTGGTCCTAGAACCAGAAATAAATAGGCCTACTCCTCAATTGAATCAAAACAACTCTAATTGGAATTCAAAATCAGATTGATTGATGTTTTGTTCGAAAAAGCCGAGAGATTTGATTGTTGCGTCGTAATAGAATAAAAAAAAGAATGGGAGAAGAAGAAATCTGTTTTTTTTTGAAACGTGTTCGTTCATTCCTACTACTTATCTTATCATATTAATTTCTACTCTACCTTCCCGGAGGTCATTCTCCGGGGAACTCCGTTTAAATCATTCCGGTGAATTCCTTCCAATCTCCTTATTTGATGATCTCATTGGAAATCATGTAAAGACAATTCCTATTTGATATAGCTATTTGTGCAGGTATTTTACGATTAAGAAGCAACTGCCTCTTGTACAGATCATGTATTAATCGACTATAACTATAGGATACCCTATTCTCACGAGTTACTGCATTTATCCGAGTGATCCACAAACGACGAAAATCTCTCTTTCGCCTGCCTCTATCCCGATGAGTGGACACCAAAGCTCTCATTTTCTGTTGAGTAGTAGTTCGAGTAAGTCTTGAATGGGCCCCTCGAAAGGTTGATGCAAATAAACGAATTTTTGTTCGACGTCTCCGAGCTATATATCCTCGTCTAACTCTGGTCATTGAATCAAATTAAACTTTGATGAATAACTAATCGATTTCTTTTCTTTCAGTCATTCTTTTCCCCTCTCCTGATTTATTAATAACAAAACGGATTCTTCCGATGTATAAAATAAAAATTCCAATGGCTTTTGCTACTATGACCTTCCCAACCACGATTTTTTATTTCTTCCAGGCATTTATTTCACCTCAAAATAAGAAATTTTACCGATATTTGGTATAAAATAGGTATAAAATAAATAGGTAGTAAATGTAAATGGATAAATAAATAAATAGTGGCTTCCATCGTTTCTATGGTTACTTCTTAAACGGTGAGGCCCTCTCTATACACCGGAGCCCCTTCCCTCATTTAATCAATGTTATTGGTAACTTGTACAGTTCACACTCTTTGGCTCTACCCATGAATTATCCAGTAATAGGTCTTTTCACAATGAGATCTATTCATACAGTGACGGCATTTAATTATGAAGGTTGGCTAGGTAGCTGACCCTGTTAGTCCGTTCTTGCAAGAGTAGGAGCATAATATTTCTGCTTCTTAAATACCATTTCCCCCGCTTAATGGATAACCATTTGCTACCAATGGAGAATTGCTTTTCATCTCAAATCGAGGTGATTGGATTTGCACCAATGGAAACCATAAATTCCATACACAATAGAGGTATATGATAGATCTTTATTTTTAGATAGTGAATGGAGTTCTTCCATTCTATCCCATTCATTGGTACTGGTCATTGAGACTGGAAAAATTGTCTCATTTGTTCTAGCTCATGATCTGAACGAGTCGCACATACACCCTAGTACATGTTCCTCGACGCTGAGGACATCCTCGAAGAGCTGGGGATTTCGTGACATTTCTGATTGGCTGTCTTGTGTTTCTAATAAGTTGTTTAATAGTTGGCATGCTGAATCGTATACAGAATGGGCTGGTTTAGATCGATCCTAACCGGATGATTATGAATTACTTCCATTTACTATTTTATTTTACCCGGGTAAGAAGATAAAAGATCAAATCACGGTTCATTCGAATTATGATTCGAAATGGAATCACGGATTTATGCGAAATCCCCGGTATTTTCGACCGCTACAAGATCAACAATGCCATGAGCTTGGGCTTCTGCTGCTGACATAAAAACATCTCTTTCCATGTCTTCGGATACAACCCATAAAGGATTGCCCGTTCTTTGTACATAAACCCTTGTGAGGATTTCGCGGAGTTTCAGTAGTTCTTCCGCTTCCAGGATAAATTCTCCTGTGGGTGCCTCATAAAAAGAACTAGCAGGTTGGTGGATCATAACCCTGATGATATAACATAATAAACGATTCCTCTATCTCGCATGATCGGGCGAAAGGAAGGTATAAAGAATAACAAACAAGAAGAAAAAGATAGAATTGAACAACCGTACAGGCATCTTTTGTGCATTGCATACGGCTCTGCAATGGAATTTCTTTTTCCCTTCCATCAAAGAAAGAGACAAATAGAATCCATCAGACCCAGATCGTTGAATGATCCATTTACCATCCTTCCTTTCGTAGGAGTCAAAAAATACTATGATGGTTCCGTTGCTTTCTATATTTATCTCGTCTGAGATTCAGCAATCCCAAAGTTTCTTTTTGATCTGATCAAATAAGGAAAAAAGAATCTTTTTTTTTTCATACTCTTTCATAACATAAATATCGGAAAGAGACTTCTGGTGTGGAAGCAAAAAGGTTTGTGACGCTGAAATGGAACCCCGATACATAAGATCAAATCGGAAATAACCTTTGTTTCATACTACTATCTCGATACATAATCTCATGTTATGAAAAAACGAGAATGGTTTGCTCATATCGAACTCGAAGTGCCATGCTATTATTACTTATTATTTATATTCCATATGGCGAAGGCATAGTCTTCTTTTTCTCTCAAATAAAAAACTCATTGGCGCCAAGCGTGAGGGAATGCTAGACGTTTGGTAATTTCTCCTCCGACCAGGATGAAAGATCCCATTGAAGCGGCTAATCCCATGCATATTGTATGCACATCTGGTGGCACAAATTGCATAGTATCATAAATAGATATTCCTGGTATTACCCATCCGCCGGGAGAGTTTATAAACAAATAAAGATCCCTGGTATCATCCTCTATGCTGAGATATACCATGAGACCAACAAGTTGATTCGAGATCTCGCTATCAACCTCTTGGCCTAAAAAAAGTAATCTTTCTCGATAAAGTCGGTTGATTAGGACAAAGTTGTATCCTTTAGGAACCGTACACGCACCTTTGGATGCATACGGTTCAAAAAATAAAAATTGCGAAACAAAAAAAGAATCAATGTGTCGATTCCAGCCCTTTTCTCTTTTCGTAGCAGGGTTTTTCCTAACGAAGGGGCTTTTTCTTCCATTTTTCAAGAAACATGAGTTTTGACTTGACTTGCTTCCCTAGAATTCACTGAACTTATCGAACTAACCTCTCATTGATGTATTGTTTCATCGAGATCCAAATCACGATGTAATTTTCTTGTTCCTGAATGGGCCTCTTCAATTCTTTTAGGTTTATGCTCTACTCCGGGTAAAGATCTGCCCGAATTCTATTTGCACATATAGGACAAATAATCTCAGTACCACTTCTTTTTGCTACGACTTCTTTTTTTTTTTTTCAATTCGTTTCATGTCTTCCGCCCAATATATGATGTATTCATCATATTACTCCATTGATTGGCAGTATGAGATCACTCATATGGTATAAAGGAATCATTTATGATACGAATGGTAATCATACATAGATTACCAATTTGGTATTTTCTGAACGGAGCCTGTATACTTCATTTTATTGGTCCAAGCCAACCATAAATTCTTCTAATTGATAATATGGATCCCCCAATAAATTGATCTAATTGCACTTCACGCTCCGAATTATTGATGGTTCAATCAATCTTTCTTGGGCGAAAGAGAGGATATCTCCATCGGGGGAGAGAACGGGGAAATCCCATATGACCCAATATGTCTGACAAGTCGCACTATACGTCAACCCAAACTGCATCTTCCTCTCCAGGACTCCGAAAAGGTACTTTTGGAACACCAATGGGCATTAAATTAAAGAAAAAGAGGTTAAGTACTATACTTCACTTTGATGTGGAAACGTAACAACGGGTTTATTGTCTTCATAATATTGCCGTTTATCGTATTTTATCCATAGATTCGAAGGTTCATGGAGGAAGACAGAATGAATAAAGAAAAATTCTTACGAATGGATCGTTTGAATGATGAACAAGTATCTATGCATTCGCTCACAAAAAATGGGACCAGCCCCCATTGCGTATTGGTACTTATTGGGTATAGAATAGATCTGCTTCTCTTTGTTCCTACGAACAGAATTGTTCAATTATTACCAACGGAACGAAATAAATATTAACCCTTGCTTCGGGATAATCCACTGAAAAGGTGAGGTCCATAGCATAGTCTTTTCCAATGCGATAAAGTTACATAGTGTCTATTTTTTCTTTGATAAAGGGGTATTTCCATGGGTTTACCTTGGTATCGTGTTCATACCGTCGTATTGAATGATCCCGGTCGGTTGCTTTCTGTCCATATAATGCATACAGCTCTAGTTTCTGGTTGGGCCGGTTCGATGGCTTTATACGAATTAGCAGTTTTTGATCCCTCTGACCCCGTTCTTGATCCAATGTGGAGACAAGGTATGTTCGTTATCCCTTTCATGACTCGTTTAGGAATAAACAATTCATGGGGTGGTTGGAGTATCACAGGAGGAACTATAACGAATCCGGGTATTTGGAGTTACGAAGGTGTGGCCGGGGCACATATTGTGTTTTCTGGCTTGTGCTTCTTAGCAGCTATCTGGCATTGGGTGTATTGGGACCTAGAAATATTCTGTGATGAACGTACGGGAAAACCCTCTTTGGATTTGCCCAAGATCTTTGGAATTCATTTATTTCTCTCAGGGGTGGCTTGCTTTGGGTTTGGCGCATTTCATGTAACAGGCTTGTATGGTCCTGGAATATGGGTGTCCGATCCTTATGGCCTAACCGGAAAAGTACAATCTGTAAATCCAGCGTGGGGCGCGGAAGGTTTTGATCCTTTTGTTCCGGGAGGAATAGCCTCTCATCATATTGCAGCGGGGACATTGGGCATATTAGCGGGTCTATTCCATCTTAGTGTCCGCCCGCCCCAACGTCTATACAAAGGATTACGTATGGGCAATATTGAAACGGTCCTTTCCAGTAGTATCGCTGCTGTCTTTTTTGCAGCTTTCGTTGTTGCTGGAACTATGTGGTATGGTTCAGCAACTACCCCGATCGAATTATTTGGTCCCACTCGTTATCAGTGGGATCAGGGATACTTCCAGCAAGAAATATATCGAAGGGTTGGTGCCGGGCTAGCCGAAAATCTGAGTTTGTCGGAAGCTTGGTCTAAAATTCCCGAAAAATTAGCTTTTTATGATTACATCGGTAATAATCCGGCGAAAGGGGGATTATTCAGAGCAGGCTCAATGGATAACGGGGATGGAATAGCTGTTGGATGGTTAGGACACCCCATCTTTAGAGATAAAGAAGGGCATGAGCTTTTTGTACGTCGTATGCCTACTTTTTTTGAAACATTTCCAGTAGTTTTGGTAGACGGAGACGGAATTGTGAGAGCCGATGTTCCTTTTAGAAGGGCAGAATCAAAGTATAGTGTCGAACAGGTAGGTGTAACTGTTGAGTTCTATGGTGGCGAACTCAATGGAGTCAGTTATAGTGATCCCGCTACTGTGAAAAAATATGCTAGACGTGCCCAATTGGGTGAAATTTTTGAATTAGATCGTGCTACTTTGAAATCCGATGGTGTTTTTCGTAGCAGTCCAAGAGGTTGGTTCACTTTTGGACATGCTACGTTTGCTTTGCTCTTCTTTTTCGGACACATTTGGCATGGCGCTAGAACCTTGTTCAGAGATGTTTTTGCTGGTATTGACCCAGATTTGGATGCTCAAGTGGAATTTGGGGCATTCCAAAAACTTGGAGATCCAACTACAAAGAGACAAGTAGTCTGATACAACATTGCTCTGGTATCTTTCGCCTCTATTTGATTTTTTTTTGATTTGACATAAGGGATTGGAGAAATCTTGATTTTCATCATCGCCTTTTCTTTGACTCTTGCCCTTTCTTTATCTGGGAAATGATCCCAAATGAATAGGTGTGGAAGCTATAATTGTAAACCACGATCGAATCTATGGAAGCATTGGTTTATACATTCCTGTTAGTCTCGACTTTAGGGATCATTTTTTTCGCTATCTTTTTTCGAGATCCGCCTAAGGTTCCGACTAAAAAGATGAAATGATTTTTCATTATCTCAATTGAAGTAATGAGCCCCCCAATATGGGAGGTTCATTATTTCAACTAGTCCCCGTGTTCCTCGAATGGATCTCTTAGTTGTTGAGAGGGTTGCCCAAAAGCGGTATATAAGGCGTACCCAGTAAAGCTTACAAGTGAACCAGATATGGAGATGGCGACTAGGGTTGCTGTTTCCATTATTAGATAATTTCAAGACCACGATCGATCTACGCTACGATAAGATCGTTTATTTACAACGAAATAGTATACAAAGTCAACAGATCTCAACCAATGCAATAGGATTTATGGCTACACAAACCGTTGAGGGTAGTTCTAGATCTGGGCCAAGACGAACTATTACAGGGGATTTATTGAAACCATTGAATTCGGAATATGGTAAAGTGGCTCCTGGATGGGGAACTACCCCCTTCATGGGTGTCGCAATGGCTCTATTTGCGATATTCCTATCTATTATTTTGGAGATTTATAATTCTTCCGTTTTACTGGATGGAATTTCAATGAATTAGGTCCCATAAGAACCATGAAGTCCTAGCTTTTCAATCCAAAATGAATCACTTAGGACTCGGATTTCTAGGCCATTCTGGTAGTTCGACCGTGGAATTCCGTTGTTTCGGTATTTCCGGAATATGAGTGTGTGACTTGTTATAATTGATCCTATTGATAGTACAGAGAATAGGTCTGTCATCTCGATAGAGATGGTTCTACCTCGTCGGATATTCATTCTAGTATCTGGAGCACGGAATATATGGAATAGATCAATAAATATTTGAACTATGATTCATACCTACTATTCAGACCTCGCGACCGGACTCCAACAAATTTTCAAACAACGAGTCATAAATCGAACGATTTTTCTTCCTTCAGAATTATGCTTATTTTGACCGAAGGACCAATGTTTCTATGGATTTTTAGTCATTCCATCCATTCATTGAATAAGTGATGATCAAATGGTTCTTACTCAGAGAACCTTTGGGCTTAGCTTGGGCGCTTTATTGAATCATCGTGGTTCTAGTATGAATCTGAGGTTTCAATCGATTCATAGGGTCTCCACAAGAGAATTCCTATCAATAGTAAACAAAACATATAGTAAATCCGTATTACGCACAAACAAAAACAACAAATCCAAAATAAAATAAATAGGGGAGGAGAAGATTCAAGAGGCCTGTAACGATCAACATAAAGACGAATGAGCCAACTTGATATTTTGGCATTATCATCACATCACAAAGAAGAGATTCCGGATTTTGGTTCCTTCGCTTCGTATCTTCAGGGACGATTGAATCAAGTGGCTAAGAAGTTTCAAACTTTCTATTACATATCCGTTGCAACCACTATTTGGGTGTTTTTGCTTGAGCCGTACGAGATGAAATTCTCATATACGGTTCTCAGAGGGGGAGTCTCTTTGGTTTACCTATCTCAATAAAGTATATGATTGGTTCGAGGAGCGTCTCGAGATTCAGGCGATTGCAGATGATATAACTAGTAAATATGTTCCTCCTCATGTCAACATATTTTATTGTCTAGGAGGGATCACACTTACTTGTTTTTTAGTACAAGTAGCTACCGGTTTTGCTATGACTTTTTACTATCGTCCGACCGTTACAGAGGCTTTTGCCTCTGTTCAATACATAATGACTGAAGCCAACTTTGGTTGGTTAATCCGATCAGTTCATCGATGGTCAGCAAGTATGATGGTGCTAATGATGATCCTACACGTATTTCGTGTGTATCTCACAGGTGGATTTAAAAAACCTCGCGAATTGACTTGGGTTACAGGTGTGATTTTGGCTGTATTGACTGCATCTTTTGGTGTAACTGGTTATTCCTTACCTCGGGACC